GTAAAATCATTGATTCATCTGGTGTCTAAATATATGATTCATTTATAAGTTACTAGATCGAAAGTTTATGACATTCCAAAATTGATAGATCCAATGTCGCATTCAGTAAAGATTTATGATACCTGTATAGGATGTACTCAATGTGTACGTGCCTGCCCGACGGACGTATTAGAAATGATCCCTTGGGATGGGTGTAAAGCCAAGCAAATTGCTTCTGCTCCAAGAACAGAGGACTGTGTTGGTTGTAAGAGATGTGAATCGGCCTGTCCAACGGATTTTTTGAGCGTTCGAGTTTATTTATGGCATGAAACAACTCGAAGTATGGGTCTAGCTTATTAATACGTTCCAGAAAAACCACTTCAATCCATTTTGAATACAGTTTCTTTTTTTACCGAAAAAACCCCGTACTCAAAAAGAAATATATATATATTATTTGTCGTTTTGAGCGCGGGGTTTTTGGGTCCAAGTGTATCTTGTCTTTACCACGAATTCTTTTCCTTGGTTAACAATAATTGTAGTTTTTCCCATATTGACGGGTTCTTTAATTTTCTTGCTACCTCATAGAGGTAATAAGGTCATGAAATGGTATACTTTATGTATATGTATTTTAGAGCTTCTTTTAACAACCTATACATTCTGTTATCATTTCCAACTGGACGATCCATTAACCCAACTAACAGAGAATTATAAATGGATCCATTTTTTTGATTTTTATTGGAGATTAGGAATAGATGGGCTTTCTATAGGACCTATTTTATTGACGGGATTTATTACCACTTTAGCAACTTTAGCGGCCTGGCCAGTTACTCGAGATGCCCAATTGTTCCATTTTTTGATGTTAGCAATGTACAGCGGTCAAATAGGATCATTTTCCTCTAGAGACCTTTTACTTTTTTTCCTAATGTGGGAGTTCGAATTAATTCCCGTTTATCTACTTCTATCGATGTGGGGGGGAAAGAAACGTCTCTATTCAGCTACAAAGTTCATTTTGTACACGGCGGGTGGGTCCATTTTTCTATTAATAGGAGTTCTGGGTATTGGTTTATATGGTTCCAATGAACCAACACTCAATTTTGAAACATTAGCGAATCAGTCGTATCCTGTGGCACTCGAAGTAATATTCTATGTGGGATTTCTTATTGCTTTTGCGGTCAAATTGCCGATTATACCCTTCCATACATGGTTACCAGATACACATGGGGAAGCACATTATAGTACGTGTATGCTTCTAGCTGGAATCTTATTAAAAATGGGAGCTTATGGGTTGGTTCGAATCAATATGGAATTATTACCTCATGCTCATTGCCTATTTTCTCCCGGGTTGATTATAGTAGGTGCAATACAAATAATCTATGCAGCTTCAACATCTCCTGGTCAACTTAATTTAAAAAAAAGAATAGCCTATTCCTCTATATCTCATATGGGTTTCATAATTATTGGAATTGGATCTCTAAGCGATACGGGACTTAATGGAGCCATTTTACAAATAATCTCTCATGGCTTTATTGGGGCGGCTCTTTTTTTCTTGGCCGGAACGAGTTATGATAGAATACGCCTTCTTTATCTCGATGAAATGGGTGGAATGGCTATCCCCCTTCCAAAATTATTTACGATGCTCAGTATCTTATCGATGGCTTCGCTTGCATTACCGGGCCTGAGCGGTTTTGTTGCCGAATTATTAGTATTCTTTGGCATAATTACCAGTCAAAAGTATCTTTTAATGCCAAAAATACTAATTGCTTTTTTAATGGCAATTGGAATGATATTAACTCCTATTTATTCATTATCTATGTTACGCCAAATGTTCTACGGATACAAGCTATTTAATGTTCCAAACTATTATTTCTTTGATTCTGGTCCGCGAGAGTTATTTGTTTCGATCTCTCTCCTTCTACCAATAATTGGGATTGGTATTTATCCGGATTTCGTTCTGTCATTATCGGTTGAAAAAGTAGAAGCTATTATATCTCATTTTTTTTTTCGATAGTTTTCAAGAAAAAAGAATAAATGGAAAACGAATCCTATTAGTTTAAATATTGTTCGTTGTACAATGAGAAAGAAGTCTTTTTTCTCTTAACTTCGATTTTCTCTAAAGTTTTCACTTAACTACTTAACTTAAGTAAACAAAAAAGAATAATAATAAGGAAAAATGAATTGGAACCAAATCGATTTGGTCTTTGGGAGAACCATTTGAATCACTACACTACTTGATTCAAATGGTTCGTGCACCTTATACGAAGTTTTCTTATCTTATTCTTCTATTCTTACTTATATAGTTTTTATATTTATACTATATATATTTTGATTCTATCTTATTAATCTATTATATAGAATAGATATTTTGATTTCTTATTTTATTTAACAATTTTACAAAATAGTCGAGTTCTTTTTTGTATTTCTAGGTATATATCTATTTCATTAAATTATATGTTAATGTGTTAATGTAAATTAAATGAACCATAACTATGTAAGCCTATTCCTAATAAATTGACCCCGAAATAGCATATCCAAATTATAATAAAGCCCAGAAAAGCCACAATTGCGGAATTTACACTTTGAAAATTTGGATTTGTTCGAGTATGTAAATAAATCGCAAACATGGTCCAAGTAATAAATGCCCAAGTTTCTTTTGGATCCCAATTCCAATAGGATCCCCACGCCTCATTAGCCCATACTGCTCCAGAAAGAATACCTATGGTTAAAAAGATAAATCCTAGACTAATAATACGAGAACTCCAACGATCTAATTGTTGAATCAGTTGAGCCCTGTAATAGTTTTTAGAAGAAATAAAAGAGGTGCTTAGTAAAACATTGCTTGGTTCATTCCTATATTGGATCTCCACAAAGGAAAATGAATCTTTTAAAAATGCTTTCTTTTTACTAAAAATTCTTAGAGCTTTTCGAAATGTAATGACTAAGAGAGCTACTGATAATAATGATCCACACAAAAGAGCTGCATAGCCCAATACCATCATACTTACGTGCATCATTAACCATTGGGATTGGAGCGCAGGTACTAATATTTCTGATTGCTGCATTTCACTTAAAAGACCTGAAGTAACAAGGCCCTGGGTAAAAATAGTACTTGACGAGGTTATTGTCCTTACATAACTTTTCTGTTTTTTAAAATATGGAAACATATGAATAATCGCGAAACTCCATGACAGAAAAAGTAATGATTCATATAAATTACTTAATGGAAAATGTCCCGAATACGCCCAACGAGTGACTAATAATCCTGTTATACATAAAAAAGTTCCTATCACGCCTTTTTCTGACGAATCATATAGTCCTATGATTTCATCGACTGATAAGGTTATCAAAAAAATTGTAATTCCAATTGAAACGAGCGAAAAGGATATATGAGTTAATATATGTTCTAGAGTATAAAATATCATAAAAAAAAAGGGGGGGGTACTCAATTATATATACGGAATTCAAATTCAGAATTGAATTCATTATAGGCCTTATTGTATCTCTTTTAGAAGATCACATGCCGCTACTCGGACTCGAACCGAGATGCTTTAGCACTGCTTCCTAAGAGCAGCGTGTCTACCGATTTCACCATAGCGGCCGGCGTAGTTGAAATAATACTAATCTATTTGTAGATTAATCGTCGAGATTGAAGGATTCAATTTTCTAGTTTTTTTTTATTGCATATAGTCTAACTATAGAAACAGAAACTTAGTTATTAGTCTAGAATTATTTCTCATTTATTATTCTATTTTTACATTAGTGTGAAAAGGAAATGGATGGGGAAAGTAAGACTCCCCATTCGGAAATAATAAACTACATTCCATTAATACGGAGTGAAACTTTCTATCTTTTATTTATTTATTTTTATTTCAAACAAAAAAGTACCATTTTAGGATTAATATTAGTTAATCTCGGGTTTGATTCTTTTTTGTTTCTCCAAAAAAACTTTTAGAATTTCGAGTAGAAAAAACTTTTAGAATTTCCAGTAGAAAGAGACTTCGCTAACGAAAAAGCTTTCAAGGCTGCCCAATATGCCTTTTTTTTCCAAATAGTTTTACGAATACGTTTTTTTGATATAGAAGTGCGTTTTTTTGGAACTGCCATGAAAATTTTAAAAACAAGTTATTCATTTCTATAGTTGGATGTGAAAGACATCTATTCTGCAAACAATTTGCATTTTTCTTTGGTTTTCCGGTGGATCAAAATGGAACACAAAATTCTAAAGTCTTTTTTTAATATCCCTATCTATTCTTAGGGTGCTCTAGAGATACAGATAAAAAATAGATCGAAAGGTTTCAAAAACCCCATTCCTTTTCACTCTTTCTTTTTTATATTACACCGATCAAGTTCAAAAAGCGAGTCCGCCGAATTTTCATTTTGAAATTCAAATGAAAAATCAAACTAGTAGTTAATCATTAGTAATTGAACCTTTTTATTTGAAGTCTCTTTCTTCTATATGTTTTTGAAAGAGAAGTGGAAAATCTTTTAGTCTTTCTTGGAAAGAAAAATGTTTTCTTTCTATTCAAAAAAAAAAAAAAAGAAACTCAAGCAGCTCGCTGATGAATTAGTTAATAATTATCAAAATTTCAACCAAAACGAAAATCCTTTTTTTTTGGGGGGGGGGGATCAAGTTATGGGATCCTCAGAAGGATCTTCCTTTCTATTTCAATATAAAATCGAATAAATTAAATAAAAATAAATAGAATATTAATACTAAACATCTATTAAATTAATACTAACAAAAATGCAATACAATTATATATTTATTATATATATATAGATATTATTAAATTATCTAAATATAAAAATTAGAATCAAAAAATCGAATTATTATATTAATATTCAAATTATTATTAATATTAATATTCAAATTATTATTAATATTAAATAGAATGCATTTCCGAAGTATTGAACCTAAAAAAAAAAGAGATAAGAGCCGGTGAATCAGAAACAATTAATTAAGAATAAAACAAGGTTGTTTTATGGAATATACATATCAATATTCATGGATTATACCTTTCATT